ATTTAATTTTTAATTTTAATAAAGTATAAGGGGGCGTATTTTAGGTTCTAAGGTCACTAAAAAAAAATAAATAAAACAGCTTATTTTCAAATTTTTACATATTCATTCAAAAAAAGTTATATGTTTTGACTGAAGTTAGATAATAGAGTTCTTTTTTTTATGTATTATTTTCTTAAAGAGTTTTTCAATGAATCAGGTACGTTAATTCTGAATCCTGAGATGGTGTAGATGCCAAAGACGATGAATTGCGTTCTTTTTATCTATTTTTGTTCAGACCGCCTATAATGATTGATAATTCACAAATTTTCAATTGAATTTTTTTATTCTTGTAACTAGTATTTTTGTTTATCTCTATTTCTTAATTTTTTTTTTATTGAAACTTAGGGAAGTACTTTAGAAACATATGTATAAAAAAACATATTTTATTGAGTCCCTTCATGCCTACTATAACTAGTTATTTCGGTTTTCTACTAGCAGCTTTAACTATAACCTCAGTTATATTTATTGGTCTAAGCAAAATACGACTTATTTGAAATTAATTGAATGAAGATTTTTTTATAAAAAAAAGTAGTTCTGTGGTACTGTGGTATTTCATATGTTCGATAGTTCCCTACCGGGTTAATTACCCAATATTTGGTCATTGCGATTCATCGGCAATACAGATTAAGAGCTAGGAATAGCTAGTACCTCTCTTTTCTCCCTTTAAAAAATGAAAAGAAAATTTAAATGATTGAAGTTTTTTTATTTGGAATCGTCTTAGGTCTAATTCCTATTACTTTGGCTGGATTATTCGTAACTGCTTATTTACAATACAGGCGTGGTGATCAGTTGGACTTTTGATTAATTAACATCTCTTTTTTACTGACCTCCTTCTTGCTTTCATATGCGGGAGGTCTAATTCAGATTGCTGCTCAATTCTTTGCGAACAGTGTAATTTTGACACAATCTAATAAACAAGAGTGAAATCACGCTCTGTAGGATTTGAACCTACGACATTGGGTTTTGGAGACCCACGTTCTACCGAACTGAACTAAGAGCGCTTTTCTTGTTTTTTCTAAAAAATGAAAAGGCTATAAACTATAAAGAGGACATTCTTTAACCCGAATCGATTTTGTACGTATATACTATATCATAGTATATCATAAATTTCAGAATTATATGTATGCCCAATAAAAGATAGATCTAAAATAGATCCCTCGTTACTGCTCAGAAGAGCAGTAATAGGTAGGGATGACAGGATTTGAACCCGTGACATTTTGTACCCAAAACAAACGCGCTACCAAGCTGCGCTACATCCCTTTCAATTAGTTTACAGTGTCATTGTATAGAATTCCTGCCTTGTTTTCCACATCCTTCTTCTTTTTTATTGGTATATCAAATTAATTTATTCTTTTTTTGTCTCATATCAGATAACAAACATATAATTAAAATTTTTACTTTTTTTACGAGAATTCTATCAATTTAAATTTTACATAAAAGGCGTTTCAATTTGAAAATGGAATATATAAGATCGTTCTAGTAGACAATATTTCAATTCTAATTTTGAAAATGGGGGTTACATATACAAGAACTTCTTAACTATTCTTAACTACATGTACATCTGTAGTTATATATATTACTATATATAATGTAATACAATAAAGAAGAAAGAAGGAGGATTTCAAATGCGAGATCTAAAAACATATCTTTCCGTAGCGCCGGTACTAAGTACCCTATGGTTCGTTTCATTAGCAGGTTTATTAATAGAGATTAATCGTTTATTTCCAGATGCATTAACATTTCCCTTTTTTTAATTCTAGTTATTAACATCAGAAAGGGGTGAAAAATTTAGAGATACAATCAACGATCGGGGACTAATTATCCCCCCTTTTTATAATTTTTTTTTAGAATTAATTAGAAAGGGGGGGTCGAAAGGTCATAAAAACGTGGGTTCAGGATTTATTAATCGAACGAAAAAAAGGTGTTGCTAGGTAAATAGTATCCTACGAGATACTTAAAAAATACTGTACAAAGATTTTAAATATAGTTTTCAAAAAATCATTGTATTGCTTATTTTTTTTTTTATTTAATTACTAAATAATATTCATTGCAACTAAATATTTCCGAATTTTTTTAGTTAACAGCTTCTGTTTTTTTGGTTCTTGTTCTTTCTGGATCCTAAAATGAAAATAGAAGATTGGGGTGAATCATAAATCCAAAGGAGGTTTCATGGCCAAGGGTAAAGATGTTCGAGTAACAATAATTTTGGAATGTACCTGTTGTGTTCGAAATGATATTAAGAAAGAATCGGCGGGAATTTCCAGATATATTACTCAAAAGAATCGACATAACACCCCTAGTCGATTGGAATTGAGAAAATTCTGTCCCTATTGTTATAAACATACAATTCACGGGGAAATCAAGAAATAGATAAAATTGAGTGCTTGTATGTCAACTGTTATTTTAATAACAGGAATAATGATAGTATCTATATATATATTACATATATATAAATATAAACAAATAAATCAATATAAAGAAATCTAATCCTATATTCTTAATTCTATATAGAAACTCTATCCTATATATAATATAAATATAAATAGTTTTTATTTTGATCCGATCAAAATAGGATTTTAGAGATAAGGAATAAAAAAATTATGAATAAATCTAAGCGACTTTTTACTAAATCCAAGCGATCTTTTCGTAGGCGTTTGCCCCCGATCCAATCGGGGGATCGAATTGATTATAGAAACATGAGTTTAATTAGTCGATTTATTAGTGAACAAGGAAAAATATTATCTAGACGGGTGAATAGAGTGACTTTAAAACAACAACGATTAATTACTATTGCTATAAAACAAGCTCGTATTTTATCTTTGTTACCTTTTCTTAATAATCATAAACAATTTGAAAGAAGTGAGTCGACCCCCAGAACTACTAGCCTTAGAACCAGAAAAAAATAGACTTATTCTTCAATTGAATAACAATTCCAATCTCAAGGAATTAAAAAAGAGATTAATATTTTGTTCGAAAAATGAAATCAAGAATAAAATTTTGATTGTTACGTCTGTGTCTGTCATAAAAAAAAAAAAAAAAAAAAAAGGATCGTTGAAAAGAAAAAAATAACTCTTTTTTTAGCGACTATATACCCTTATTTTATTTTTTATAATACTAATTTCTACTCTACCTTCCCGAGCCCATTCTCCTTAGAACTCTATTTCAAATATTTTAGTGGATTTCCTCCAACCCCCTTATTTTTTGATCTCATTCGAAATCGTATAAAGACAACTCCTATTTAATAGAGCTATTTGTGCAAGTATTTTACGATTAAGAAGTAATTGCTTCTTGTACAGATTGTGTATGAATTGGTTATAACTATAGAATACCCCCATTTCGTGAATTACGGCATTTATTCGAGTGATCCATAAACGACGAAAATCCCTTTTTCTTTTACCCCTATCCCGATGAGCCGATACTAAAGCTCTTATTCTCTGTTGAGTCATAGTTCGTGTAAGTCGTGAATGAGCCCCTCTAAAACTTGATGCAAATAAACGAAGTTTTGTTCTGCGCCTCCGAGCTATATATCCGCGTTTAATTCTAGTCATTGAATAAATCAAACTTTGATGAATAACTAATTATTTTTTTAGTTATTCTTTTCCCCTTTACTAGTCTATTAATAACCACACGAATTATTCCAATGTATAAAAAAAATTCCAATGGCTTTTGCTACTCTAACCTTCCCCACCACTATTTTTTGCTAGGTATTTTCCTTTACTTTGAAAGGAGAAATTACCTTGATACTTAATATAAAAAATAGAATAACTACAAAAAGTAGTAAATATAAGTGGATAAATAGTGGGTTCCATCGTTTCTATGGTTACTTCTAAAACGGTGAGGTCCTCTCTATACACCGGAGCTCCTTCTTTTAATTTATCAATACTATTGGTAACTTGTACAATTAACATTCTTTGGCTCTACCACATGAATATTCCAGTAATAGGTCTTTCACAACGAGATCCACTTTATACAGTAACGGTATTTCATTTTAAAAATTTATTTGGTCGTTTACCCTGTTAGTCCGTTCTTTTCTTTCAAGAGTGGAATCTTTTTAATAAAAAATTTAATTTCCCCCGCTTAATGGATAATCATTTGTTATCATTGGGGGTTTTCTAAAAAATGGAGTTGATTGGATTTGCACCAATGTAAACCATAAGTTTAAGACACAATAGAAGATATGAACGATCTATCTTTTTTAAATCATGAATCGAGTTCCTACATTATATTTTATTCAAAGGTACTGATACTTGATATTTAAAAAAGAATTTCCTTTTTTTGTTTCAGTCTATGATCTAAACGAGTCGCACATACACCCGAGTACATGTTCCTCGTCGCTGAGGGCATCCCCGAAGCGCTGGGGATTTCGTAACATTTCGGATTGGCTGTCTTGTATTTCTAATAAGTTGTTTAATGGTTGGCATACGGAATCATATAAATAATGGGCTGGTTTAGATTGGTTCTAACCGGCTAATTCTGAATTACTTCTCTTCAAGATTCTCTTCAATGTATTTTTTTTATATTGAAGAGAATATGAAACTACACCTTTAATCTAAAAAGATATAAAATTATAAATTGTAGATTTACATGAAATCGCTCCTATTTTTTATTGAACCGCTACAAGATCAACAATTCCATGAGCTTGGGCTTCTGTTGCTGACATAAAAACATCCCTTTCCATGTCTTCGGATACAACCCATATAGGTTTGCCCGTTCTTTGTACATAAACCCTTGTGATGGTTTCGCGAAGTTTTAGTAGTTCTTCCGCTTCCAAGATAAATTCTCCCGTTTGTGCCTCATAAAACGAACTAGCGGGTTGATGGATCATTACCCTGATGATATAATAGAAAAGTTCTTCTATTTCGCAGAATGAGGCGAGATAACCAAAAAAGCATAGAAAATTTAAAAACCGTACAGGCTTTTTTGTGCATTGCATACGGCTCCACAATGGAATTTACTTTTTTTTTACCTTTCTTTTTGGCGAACGAAAACAAAATATAGGTTGTATTATACGCAGATCCATAAATGATCCAATTACCATCCTTCTTTTTTGTAGGAGTTAAAAAAATACTATGATGGTTCCGTTGCTTTATATATCATTTTTTTGATTCGTCTATGATTCAGCAATCCCAAAGTGTCTTTTTTAATATAAATTTTTTAAATAAACTTCCGGTGTGAAAACAAAGTTTGTGACGCTGAGATGTGCCCGAATAGGTAAGATATCGTTTGAAATACCCCTTCCTTATCTCATACTACTCTTTCAATATATAATCTAATTTTATTTTTTTTTTTATCTCAAAAATTTCATATCGAATTCGAAGTGCCATGCTATTATTACTTAACTAATTCATATTTCCGGTGGCGAAGGCATAGTATTTTTCTCTAAAATAAAAACTCATTGGCGCCAAGCGTGAGGGAATGCTATACGTTTGGTAATTGCTCCTCCGACTAGGATAAAGGATGCTATTGAAGCGCCCAACCCCATGCATATTGTCTGTACATCGGGTCGCACAAATTGCATAGTATCATAAATAGCCATTCCAGATATTACCCATCCGCCAGGAGAGTTTATAAACAAATAAAGATCTTTGGTATCCTTTTCTATACTTAGATATATCATAAGACTAATAAGTTGATTCGAGATTTCGGTATCAACCTCTTGGCCTAAAAAAAATAATCTTTCTCGATAAAGTCGGTTGATTAGGATAAAAATTTATTCCTTAGGAGCCGTACAGGCACCTTTTGATGCATACGGTTCAATAAAAATTGTGAAAAAATCAATGTGTCGATTACAACCCCCTTTTTTTCATAGAGGGCTTTTCTTTCTAACTTTTAAGGTAAGGGCTTGCTACCTTTTTAAAAGTAAAAGAAAAAAGACATTTTGGCCCCTTTTATTAGATATTATAATCCTATAATAAAACGATTGATTAATCCTGTCAGACTAACTTGATTCATTGATATTTTTTTTTCATCGAGATTCAGTTGAAATGGCGATGGGTTTTTCTTGTTCCTGAACGGGCTTCTTCCTTTTTTATTCCATTTTTTTAGGTTTATGCTCTACCCCGAGTAAAAGGAAAAATTTGCCCGATTTTGATTTGCACATATAGGACAAATGAACCAAATACCGCGTCTTTTTTTTACTACTCCTTATTTTTTTTCAATTCATTTCTTTCACATGTCTTCTGTCAAAAAGTCACCAAAATTTGAATTATATTATTTGATTTGATCAACAGTTTTAGATCACCCTGTTTAAATTTTTTTTTTTTTTTAATAGAAATTTTTATCATAATTTTGCATATCATAACAAGTAGTAATAATAAAAATATTATATATTAATTATCAATTGGGTTTTTGCTAAACGGAGCCTGGATACTTCATTTTATTAGTCCGATCACGTAAACCATAAAATTTTGATAATAAAATATCAATCTAAATACTCCCTGCATTTAATTCCACTTTATTTTTTGCGCTTCCCGTTACAAATTTTTGATAATTAAATCAATCTTTTTGGGCGAAACAGAGGATATCTCGATCGAGGGAGAAAATGGGGTAAATCCCATATAGCCCAATATATCTGACAAGTCGCACTATATGTCAACCCAAGATGTATCTCCTTCTCCAGGACTTCGAAAAGGTACTTTTGGAACGCCAATAGGCATGAAATTAAAAAAAGAGAATGAAGTTCTCTATTTAACTTTGATGTGGAAACGTAAGACTGGGGTTAATAATATTATCCTTTTTTCCTACTTTATTAGTCATATTTAAATTAATCATATTTAATACATTAAGTTGAATAAGCTAAAATAAAATATAAAATAAAAGTAAAGTAAGAGATAATGAATAAAAATAAAGGAAATTTTTTACGAGCGGGCTTCTTAATTATGAACAACAATAGCTATCTTGGTTCATATAAAATAGGATTAACCCCCATTGCGTATTGGTACTTATCGGATATAGAATAGATCCGCTTCCCTTTTTTCCTATGAATCGAATTGTTCCATTATTACTAACAGAATAGAACAAATATTAATACTTTCTACGAAATAATTACCTAAAAAGGGGGGTCCGTAACATCGTTTTTTCCAATGCAATAAAGTTACATAGTGTCTATTTTTCGTTGATAAAGGGGTATTTCCATGGGTTTGCCTTGGTATCGTGTTCATACTGTTGTATTGAATGATCCCGGTCGTTTGCTTTCTGTTCATATAATGCATACTGCTCTGGTTGCTGGTTGGGCCGGTTCGATGGCTCTATATGAATTAGCAGTTTTTGATCCCTCCGACCCTGTTCTTGATCCAATGTGGAGACAAGGTATGTTCGTTATACCTTTCATGACTCGTTTAGGAATAACCAACTCGTGGGGCGGTTGGAATATTACAGGAGGGACTATAACGAACCCGGGTCTTTGGAGTTACGAAGGGGTAGCCGCAGCACATATCGTGTTTTCTGGCTTATGCTTCTTGGCATCTATTTGGCATTGGGTATATTGGGATCTAGAAATTTTTTGTGATGAACGTACAGGAAAACCTTCGTTGGATTTGCCTAAGATTTTTGGAATTCATTTATTTCTTTCAGGGGTGGCTTGCTTTGGTTTTGGCGCATTTCATGTAACAGGATTATATGGTCCTGGAATATGGGTATCCGACCCTTATGGACTAACCGGAAAGGTCCAACCCGTAAATCCGGCGTGGGGTGTGGAGGGTTTTGACCCTTTTGTTCCGGGAGGAATAGCCTCCCATCATATTGCAGCAGGGACGTTGGGTATATTAGCGGGCTTATTCCATCTTAGTGTTCGTCCGCCTCAACGTCTATACAAGGGATTACGTATGGGTAATATTGAAACCGTCCTTTCCAGTAGTATTGCTGCTGTCTTTTTTGCAGCTTTTGTTGTTGCTGGAACTATGTGGTATGGTTCTGCAACTACTCCCATCGAATTATTTGGTCCTACTCGTTATCAATGGGATCAGGGATATTTTCAACAAGAAATATATCGAAGAGTTAGTGCTGGACTAGCTGAAAATCAAAGTTTATCAGAAGCTTGGGCTAAAATTCCTGAAAAATTAGCTTTTTATGATTATATTGGTAATAATCCAGCAAAAGGGGGGTTATTCCGAGCGGGTTCAATGGACAACGGGGATGGAATAGCTGTTGGATGGTTAGGACACCCCGTCTTTAGAAATAAAGAAGGACGTGAACTTTTTGTACGCCGTATGCCTACTTTTTTTGAAACATTTCCGGTTGTTTTGGTAGACGGAGACGGAATTGTTAGAGCCGACGTCCCATTTAGAAGGGCGGAATCTAAATATAGTGTTGAACAAGTAGGTGTAACTGTTGAGTTTTATGGTGGTGAACTCAATGGAGTTAGTTATAGTGATCCTGCAACTGTGAAAAAGTATGCTAGACGGGCTCAATTGGGTGAGATTTTTGAATTAGATCGTGCTACTTTGAAATCCGATGGTGTTTTTCGTAGCAGTCCAAGAGGTTGGTTTACTTTTGGGCATGCTTCGTTTGCTCTACTTTTCTTCTTTGGACACATTTGGCATGGTGCTAGAACCCTTTTCAGAGATGTTTTTGCTGGTATTGATCCAGATTTGGATGCTCAAGTAGAATTTGGGGCATTCCAAAAACTTGGAGATCCAACTACAAAAAGACAAGCAGTCTGATGCAACATTGCTTTTTCTTATAGTTTATGTTTGCGATTTTATTTAGGGTACTGTATGAATCTTGATTTAAACCGCTGCCGTTTCTTTGACTCTTTCTTTATCCGTAGGGATACTCACAAGTAAACATAAACAAAACAGGTATGAAAGCTATAATTGTAAACCACGATCAAATTTATGGAAGCATTGGTTTATACATTTCTCTTAGTATCGACTTTAGGAATAATTTTTTTCGCTATTTTTTTTCGGGAACCGCCTAAAATTTCAACTAAAAAATGAAATAATTTTTCATTATCTTCATTGACGTAATAAGCCTCCAAATATTTGGAGGCTTATTACGTCAACTAGTCCCCGTGTTCCTCGAATGGATCTCTTAGTTGTTGAGAGGGTTGCCCAAAGGCAGTATATAGAGCATACCCAGTAAAACTTACAAGTAACCCAGATATAAAGATGGCGACTAGGGTTGCTGTTTCCATTATTATAGAATTGAAAGACCACAATGGATCTATGCTAAGATCGTTTATTTACAACGGAATGGTATACAAAGTCAACAGATCGTAATGAATACAAAATAAGATTTATGGCTACACAAACTGTTGAGGATAGTTCTAGATCTGGTCCAAGAAGCACTACTGCAGGGAAGTTATTGAAACCATTGAATTCCGAATATGGTAAAGTAGCTCCTGGATGGGGAACGACCCCTTTGATGGGTGTTGCAATGGCTCTATTTGCGGTATTCCTATCTATTATTTTAGAGATTTATAATTCTTCTGTTCTACTGGATGGAATTTCAGTGAATTAGACTGAGAAGAATCTTTAAGTCCTAACTTTTAGTTCGATATAAAAAAGTAAATTATGTTAGGTATAAAAATTTTAGCCTATTTTCCTTTGGTAGTTCGACCGCGAAATTTTTTTCTGCATTGTATATTTCCGGAATATGAGTGTGTGACTTGTTAGAATTGACCCTATGGATAGTACAGAGAATGGGGTCTGTCATCTTTATCAAGATGGTTTTACTTCGTCGGATATTCATTCGAGTATCTGGAACACGAAATAGATCAAATAGATCACAAAGTATTCGAACTATGATTCATACTTAATAATCAGACCTCGTAGCCGGGCTTCTTTCCGTTCTATCTTATAAACTTTAATAAATAAAAATATTTTTCTGCTTTTAAACTCTTATTTGGATCAAAGGACAAGCGCTTCTTTGTATTTTATTTTTTAGTCATTATAGCTTTTTTTTTTATTGAATAAGTGATGATCCAATGGTTCTCACTCAGTGAACTTTGGACTTTTAAGGT